TTTAACAACTGCTTCAAATACAGTATCAGGAAGTACGGCTTGCGGAACTTCAATATCTATGGGTTTACTAGCTAAATGACAATTGGCACATACAATCCGTCCTGTTGCTTCGCGTGGATTTTCATAAGCCTGCTGCGCAAAAATGGGATATGCCTTTGCAATGGATGTATGAGTTATGATATATATTAGAATCGATACAGAAATAGATCGAGTTATCTGTTCCCTTACCACAAAAAAAGTATTTCTATTTTGCATGGTCCAATCATTGATCCCGTAATTTCTACAATAAATTAGGTAGGTAGCTAATTTAGTTCCCTATCCACGAGTCTGCCATTGTAATGAAATAATTATACTGGAATATAGGAGAATACTTTGAACAGGTAGAAGTATAAAGAATAAGTAAGATTGAAATGTTTTATTTATTTATGCACAAAGAAAATTTATGCACAAATAAAAAAACATTTTTTTTAGTTGATTTATATCATAATATAAAATGCATTCTTTATTCATTCATTGAATGATAAATGACCACAAGTGAAGGAGATACACGATTTAGATAATGGAAAATCCAATATTTAACAATTGTATCTAGAATGACTGGAAAAGTGGAAACAAGACCAGATATAATTTTCTCATTATGAGCCAATCCAAAATCGTTGTAAAACGAACCAATCATTAGTTCCCAACCATGGGGCGAATGGAATCCAATCCATAAATCAGTGACTAAAAGAATTGAAAAAGCTTTTATTGTGTCACTTAGGTTATAAAGAAATTCCTGAACCCAAGAATTAAGAATGGCAAGTTCTTCATTACGCATAATAAAATAACCGCTTAGAATAGTGAAACAGATTATATTTGTCGAGAAATGCAAAATGATATGTAGATGATATTCATTGTGTGTTTTGACCAATTGGATAGTTTCTTTATGGATGTCTATACGAAGCTTTTGTACATGTGCCCCCGGGTACTCCTTTATTATTTCGTCCAATAGTAATAGTTCTTCTAATTCTATGAATCTTTCTAGAACGTTCTTTTCTTGAATATCATTCAAAAACGTTTCGGATTGCCTGATATTCCACCAATTAGTAATCCAAGGTTCCAGACATTTATTAAATGATAGAGAGACCCACCAGGGCAAAAATACTATAGATGCAAGATAAGGAAGAGAAGTTAATGCTTTCTTTTTTTTCACTTTTCGTCTGTGAATTGTTAATGAACTTGCTTTATTCATCGATTTTATTTGATTTTTGAAGCATGAGTTCTATAACAAGGTATGGAACCTATGGATCTATTCCCGATTTTTGTGTAATTATTTAGTCCTTAAATCTAGAAAAAAGATAGAAATGGAAGAAATAAGGATTTGCTCCGGATGAAAAAATCATAAATAATCAACAAATATTGTTCCCCAATATCCCAATTGGACAAATTCGAACCAATTGTATCCCTATTTGTTCTTTTTACTGAATGCTCAAAAAAACCACTTTAAGCGACGAATATTATTCGGATTTCGAGACAAAAGAACTTATTGGGTGCCTAATATTATTTCAAAATGTTTCACTGTATAATCATATCCCCCCACAATAAATAGGGGGATTGATAAAGAAAAAGAATATTGATGATGAAATCCGAAATAGGGGGTAAAAAATGGGAGAGAAATTGGATGGTTATGAGAAATTAAATCCTTTGACAAGTATGAAAGGTATAAAAAGAAAGATCCATTGACAAAATAAATAAAATTTACCTGGTATAACTCTATCTAACGTATCAATTCCAAATCTTGGGACTAAAAAAGAGGAATTCCGTATTCCAAGATGTTCGGATATTCGTAATGAATCCATATTTATTAGACTTGTTACTATTACCTACCAGTATACAAAAAAGAATGAAGTTGGTCTCTATACGCATAAAAAAACACACATGCATTTTTGGCACACAAAAAATTGCGTATCGTATTATTCTAGTTATAGTGGTTTTGTCCTATATATGTATATGTCCTCCTGCTTTTTTTGTTTATTCTATAAGGAAGGGGTACCAAGAGAGCGAGGAAATGGAATCGAAAATATCTTACATTCTAAATAAACTTCGGTTGCATTAAAAAAAAGGTGTTACTGAGCCCTTTCCTTCACGCATTGCCATTCTTCATTTCAAAATATTTCGATTGGTACACGCAAGAAATAGGCCAATTCCGCAGCTTTTTGTTCAATTTGTCGTGGAGTCCAATTCTCATCAGTACGAGTTAAGGGAATGGCTCCCTGGCCCCGTATTTCCATATAAAGGACACGACGAGGATAAAGACCTTCTTTCATCTCGATTCTGATTGACTGGATATCCTTCATAAAGAAGCGAAGGAAGATACGACGATTCTTTCCAGGAAATCCCCAACGAAAAATACATACTATTCCCTCTTTTCTATCGAAAAGATCATAACCACTACCGATATTCAACGACATTGTGCACCACAAATAGGAACTAATGAATAGACCCGCGATCCCGTAGAAAGACATCACGATCCCCTGCGGAAAAAAAACGATTTGTTGATAGGGGAATAGTGATATTAGATTCCTACCAAGATAGCTGGAAGTTCCAACCACTAAAAATCCTAGCGAACCTAAAAAAAGGATACAAGCCCAGCAAAAATTACTTGTTTTTCTAGATCCCCTTATAAGTTCTATCCATATATGTTCTGATCGCCAGTTCATATTCTACTATACTAGATCCTGTTGTATTTGATTGGAATTAAGAAAATAACTAAAATTAATTTTATTTTTATTTTTTGTCCCCGAAGTAACTTTCATCAACTAGTACTACTTGGTTGTGAACCATTCGAAATAATTGCTTAGATACATTTTTCCATTCGATTTTCCATAGGGATTCATGACCTTCTCTTTTTTTTTACCAATTGTATTCATAATTGATTCAGATATCATGTATCTCTATGCATAACAACTTTTTTTGTTCAGAGGGAGTCACGTATTTATCGTACCATAGTCCACTAAATGGAGATCCCTATTCTGACCTAGTGTTGAAATAAATTGATGGGATTTTGACCCCATCACATCTAGACAATTTTATTTTTTTGAACATGAAGAAATAAAGAAGCCATTGCAATTGCCGGAAAGACTAGGCCCACTAAAGGCACAAAAATAGAAGGTAAGTTTAAATCTGTCATAGAATAGGTGCCTCGATTTAATATTTGTACCTCTTATAAGGATAAGGAAAGATATCTTATGATAAGTATATCTATTATTTCTAATATTAATATTATAAATAATATTAAGTAGTTAATAAGTGCAAGGAATGTAGAACTAAACAAAGTGTACCTATTACTACATGAATATGAATGATAATCTACTTTAATCCATTTTGGATTCTTCCTTTTTCTCTCGTTCTTATCTTAAAAATTTGATTATGAATTCGCGACTCTAATTAATCTAATACAGGGATTTCTAACAAAAGTGGATTTGCAGAGAATATAGAAATCATCTCTATTCCCTATTGGATTTCTTCTATATTTCTTTCCCATTATATATTTATATTATTTATTATTTATTTAGTTTATATATTTTATTTCTCTTATTTCAATATTATTTCCATTTTCATAAAGATGACATATCCTATATAATTGTATTTTGTATTTTCTATAGAATTAAATCATATTAATTAAAATAATATTGAAATTACAATTCATTAAGACATATTAAATAAATAATAAGCAAGACATCATAAGAGCAAATTCTTTTTATTTTCCCTAATTTCTATAAAAATTAACGCTATTTATCCTATTGATAGAAAGTGACTAATTCCTAATGAGGTAAGGGATCGGGAAAAAATAAAAAATAATTATCCGAAATTTATGATTCTTACTACAAATGGAACTTATGTCCCCCAGGAAAACGCCAGTATTCTTAGTTTTTTGATTACGATGAATTAAATACTTGTTCGCTATAAATAACTGAATGTAGAACTTTACTTTAATTTTTAAAATTGGGATTCAAAGGAAAAAAACCGTGGAGCTGAAATAACTCACTAAGAACACCCTTTAAAAGATTACGTGGTACAATTGAATCGAATAAGCCTTTATGGAATAAATACTCAGCTGCTTGTGAACCCTCAGGTACTGTTTGATGTAATGTTTCTTCAATGACTCTTTTACCCGCAAATGCAATGTATGCATTAGGTTCAGCAATAATGACATCTCCCAACATACCAAAACTAGCTGTAACTCCACCAGTTGTAGGAGATGTCAGGATTGATACGTAGAATAACTTTTTATTTAATTGATAATTATATGAAGCAGAAGATATTTTAGCCATTTGCATCAAGCTCAAACTTCCTTCTTGCATGCGCGCTCCCCCAGAAGCACATACAATAATAACAGGTAGAGATCGATTAGTAGCATACTCAATCAAACGGGTTATTTTCTCGCCTACTACGGATCCCATACTACCCCCCATGAACTGAAAATCCATAACCCCAATTGCTATGGTAATACCGTTTAGTTGACCTATGCCTGTTTGAACAGCTTCCGTTAAACCGGTCTCTCTTTGATAAGAATCGATACGATCTTTATAAGATTCCTCCTCTGCTTTATAAGGTTCCTCCTCTGAATCAAATTCAATGGGGTCCATAGATACCACATCTTCATTCATGGGATCCCAAGTACCCGGATCAATCAAAAGTTCAATTCTATCTGAACTACTCATTTTCAAATGATATCCACACTGTTCACAAATATTCATTTTTGACCTCAAAAATTTTTTATAATTTAATCCATAACAATTTTCGCATTGAACCCATAAATGTCTGTATTTGTTGTTTATATCAAGATCATTATCACTTTCACTGTAATTGTCAGTACCTCCTGAAATGTAACTATCAATACCGATTTCAAAACGAAGATAACTATCAATGCAACTATTAATATGATTATTCCAACTAGATTGGCTATCATGCATGTAATGGTAATAGTAACGATTCTTACCCTTAGATCCACTATTCAGACAACTAGAATTCAGATAGTTAGAAAAAGAACTAGAATTTTCAATCTCAAAAATACTATTTTCAATATCCAAATATACGGAATAGCTATCGCCGTTACTATCTCTAACTAAAAAAGTGTCATCGAAGATTAAACTCCAAATGTCCCTAATATCAAATAAATAATAAACATTACTGATCGCGCTATCACTCCAATTGGCAATCTTTTTATCCGTATCATTTAGAATTGGGTCCTCATTTTCACTAGTATATCCAACAGGACCAAAACTAGACATTGATTTATTTAGCTCACATCCGTGTTCTAACTTCTTGTTAGAGGACATCGAATTGAACCACCATTTTTCCATAGCTTCTTCTTGCCCTTTATTTGAAAATAAAATAGATGAATAGTCATTCGATGAATAATTATTTTACTATTGGATTTCCCATTCTAATTAAACATATGGATCCAATTATGAAGATCGTTAACTAATAACGAATGAGTAGTCAAAGGAATGATTATCTTTATACGCAAACCCAGTAGCTCAAGTTCCATTCACGGAAGAAGGGGAGGGAGGCACAAACGTTGATACATTTAATTTAGGACCTATTCCTTCTTTTTTACTGAAACAATCAATTAGATTTATTCTTATTCCAAAAAGCAATCATTCCGGGTATTTCCAAAAAGAAACCAAAATACAAAATCCGTGTGATGGAATTGACGGTTAGATTGGATTGGAGTTCAGCTGTAATTTGGAACCAGGATCTTGTTATCATTTTCACTTCAAAAATTGACAAGTATGGGGTATACCAAAGTCAAAGTGTCTCATCAATCCGTTGATCATGGGTAGGGAAAAGTTGTATGTAATTCACCCACAAAGATTATAAGAACGGATTGATTTGTTCGAGGTTTGATTGATGATTTGAGAAAGATTAATGAAGTTGGATCCATGGAAATGAATTGCATTTTTCTTTCATTTTCCTGTACTTATGGATGCATACAAGTATGTGGTAATGTTTCCATTTCTATGTACCAACCAAGTGAATCAACGCTAACCTGTCACAAACAAGCACTAATTACGAAATGAAAACTATGCAAATACAAATCAAGAATGAAAATGGAATCCATAGGGCTATACGGACTCGAACCGTAGACCTTCTCGGTAAAACAGATCAAACTAATTAAAATATCTAAATGATTCGAACTGTTTCAAAGACCCAACATGCATATTGTTGCATTGGGCTCTTTCATTAACTGATGACAATATCAGCTAGTTCACCATATTTTTTCTTATCTTTACAGGAAAAGTAAGAAGATAGGAAGATAGTGAGATGGCTCCATGTGCTCTGATTCATTATTTTTATTCTGATCCAAGAGCAATACCAAAGTTTTTCAAAAAAGGATTACCTTGACGTAGGTCTGCCTTCGGCCTAGATTTAACTTAATAAGTTAAATCGAGTCTCTATCGTACACTCCAAGAGTCAAATATGAGACTTCATACACCTTAAAGTTTCATAGGACGACAAGAGGTTATTTTGAGGCCTTTATACTCATTATGCCTAGCATTGAATAGACTGGGTATTCACCTTATCAATTCTCAAATCAATTATGGGTTCTGTTTGGCATATGAATTTTTATCTGAATCGGATTGAACCAAATCAATATTTGTCAGGCTATTGTTCTCTTTTTCTTTCGAATCTATGGAGTAAGACATCGATTTCTTAATAAGACCCAATATATTTATTGATTGCATAATTTACTTTTTTGAAAAGCATTGGCGCACGTGTAAACGAGTTGCTCTACCAACTGAGCTATAGCCCTTGTCATAGATATCTTACCATCTTGATAATTTCTTGTCAAGATGGATATTCCACGATCCACAAGATAACTCTCTAATCTGTTTTTCGTTTCTTGTTAAGGATTTATTGGTATTGCCTAGAAGTAATATTCCATCTATAATTCACGAAGCAGTGGGTCTCTTTTTTTCTTTGTAGTGATAAATGACCTACTTAACTCAGTGGTTAGAGTATTGCTTTCATACGGCAGGAGTCATTGGTTCAAATCCAATAGTAGGTATAACTTATTAGATACCGGAGTCGGCGGTATCTAATAAGTTTTTTACACATTTTTTTGTTGTCTCTATACTTGATTGTGTTGAATTAGCAGAATAAAAATAGGGTTTATATGTATAAATATAAAAAAACCTTTTTTAATTGTTCTGGTATATTAGGAATTAGGAAATAGCATTGATAGCCTCTACTCGCGTCCTAGCCCGTCTAAGAGCTAAATTCGCCTCAATTGTTTGTCTTTTACCTTCTGCTTTACTCAAGTTAGCTTCAGCTATTTCAAGAGCTTGCTGAGCTTCTTGTGGATCAATATCGGTACTCATCTCTGCATCATTTCCTAAAATGGTGATCTCATTATTACCTATTCTAGCAAAACCACCCATGAGAGCCACTGTTAACCATTGGTCGTTGAGACGTATTCTTAAAAGACCTATATCTAGAGCTGTGGCAATAGGGGCATGATTTGGTAATACACCAATTTGGCCACTATTAGTAGATAAAAGAATTTCTTTCACTTCGGAATCCCAAATAATTCGATTAGGGGTCAGTACACAAAGATTTAAAGTCATTTCTTCAATTTGCTCTCCACTTCTATTCTAAAGTCATAGCTTTCGAGCTAGCTTCCTCGATGTTACCCACTAAATAAAAGGCCTGCTCGGGAAGACTGTCCAATTCTCCGGAAAGGATCAGTTGAAACCCTCTAATTGTTTCTGCGAGACCTACATATTTCCCTGGGGAACCCGTAAATACTTCTGCTACGAAGAATGGTTGTGATAAGAAACGTTCAATTTTTCGCGCTCTTGACACAGTTAAACGATCCTCTTCGGATAATTCGTCCAAACCAAGGATAGCTATAATGTCCTGAAGTTCTTTGTAACGCTGTAAAGTTTGTTTAACTCTTTGCGCAGTTTCATAATGTTCCTCGCCAACAATCCAAGGTTGGAGCATAGTTGACGTTGAATCTAAAGGGTCTACTGCTGGATAAATCCCTTTGGCAGCTAATCCTCTTGATAGTACGGTAGTAGCGTCTAAATGCGCAAATGTCGTGGCAGGTGCAGGGTCGGTTAAATCGTCTGCAGGTACATAAACTGCTTGAATGGAGGTTATAGATCCTTCTTTGGTAGAAGTAATTCTTTCTTGCAAAGATCCCATTTCTGTACTAAGGGTAGGTTGATAACCCACTGCGGAAGGCATTCTCCCTAATAAGGCAGATACTTCTGATCCCGCTTGAACGAATCGAAAGATATTGTCGATGAATAGAAGTACGTCTTGCTCATTAACATCCCGGAAATATTCCGCCATGGTTAGGGCAGTCAAACCAACTCTCATACGGGCTCCCGGTGGCTCATTCATCTGACCATAGACTAGAGCTACTTTGGATTCTGCAATATTTTGTTCATTAATCACTCCGGATTCTTTCATTTCCATGTAAAGATCATTTCCTTCACGAGTGCGTTCGCCTACTCCGCCAAATACGGATACACCCCCATGAGCTTTAGCAATGTTGTTGATCAATTCCATGATGAGTACTGTTTTACCCACTCCAGCTCCCCCGAAGAGTCCGACTTTTCCTCCACGACGATAAGGAGCTAAAAGATCCACTACTTTAATACCTGTTTCAAAGATTGATAATTTTGTATCTAACTGTATAAATGCGGGTGCAGATCTATGAATCGGGGATGTTGTGCGAGTATCTACAGGCCCTAAATCATCAACAGGCTCTCCAAGAACGTTGAAAATTCGTCCGAGAGTAGCCCCACCAACTGGAACACTTAGCGGAGCTCCCGTGTCAACCACTTCCATTCCTCTCGTCAGACCGTCTGTCGCACTCATAGCTACAGCTCTCACTCGATTATTTCCTAATAATTGCTGTACCTCACAAGTCACATTAATTTGCTGACCGGCAAGATCTCGACTCTTAACTACCAAAGCGTTATAAATATTAGGCATCTTCCCCGGGGGAAAAGCGACATCCAGTACTGGGCCAATAATTTGAGCGATTCGCCCTAGGTTTTTTTCTTCAAGTGCGGAAACCGTAGGATCAGAAGTAGTAAGATTGATTCTCATAATCATGATAAAGTCAAATATGTCAAAATTTATTGGGAATATTTGGGAATCCAAAAGAAAATGTCCGATAGCAAGTTGATCGATTAATTCAATAAGGAATGGAATAAATAAAGAAGTTAGTGCTTGATTTAGTCAGTATCGTCCAACTAAATCTAATGCAACTATTTACTCATTCAACGATTCCATTTTCAAGTTCAACCAATACTTTTTAAAATATATAAATTTCAAAGTATTAACAAAATAGCAAAAGAAGAATAATGAATGAGCAAGTATGTCTCATTTATCTATCATTATATAGAATCTCTGCCATATTCAGTTATTTATTTTTATTTTAGCTTATTCTTGTTTTATACCTTTTTCTGTTTTATATCTTTTTATGGATGAATTATGCTTATTTTCACATCTAGGATTTACATATACAACATATATCAGTGTCAAGAGGCAATTTATCTTAGTATATTAGATAGTTCAATTCAAATAAAAAGAAGGTTTTAATAAATTATCAAATTGCAAAACAAGTATTGGGTTGCGTCATACATATCAAAGAGTATACAATAATGATGTATTTGGCGAATCAAATACACGGTCTTACTAATTAAATATTCATATTAGTTTAGTTGAAAATTGTTTGAATTTTTTTTTTTCAAAGGTTTCATTCATACCTATTCTATGTCGAGTAGGCCTTGTCATTGTGAGAATTATTAATTCATGAGCTGTAGGGAGGGACTTATGTCACCACAAACAGAGACTAAAGCAGGTGTTGGATTCAAAGCTGGTGTTAAAGATTACAAATTGACTTATTATACTCCTGAATATGAAACCAAAGATACTGATATCTTGGCAGCATTCCGAGTAACTCCTCAACCTGGAGTTCCACCTGAAGAAGCAG